CAAAACATCCCGCTTTTTAGATGATCCCTCTAGAACAGAACAGGAGGATTCTAACAATCTTTTTTTTTTTTTTCTAGTTACTTCGTTCTCTATTTCTATTTAAGAGAATCCTTAGGAAAAGCATTTTATTTCCATCGAGCTAAAATAAATATGTCGATTTCTCTAGTAAACTAAAGTAATCGTTTAATAGCTATTTTGCTTCAATCTCTTCCATACAAATCAAAAAAAATTGAAGATTTAGTTACGATTAGAAATAAACTTTCTATATCTTTTTCCATGGATCCTTTACTCATACTCAAAAAATTGGAAGTAGTGATCCAACCCAAAAAACTTATGTTTTGTAATTTCATAATTCAATTTGTCAATTTAGAATTGATTCTTCTTGAATACAAATTACAATAATGTATATTATTCCTCGAATCGTTCGTTGAGAGGTAAAGGATTAAACCCTTTTAAGATAAGAAATAAAGTTTTTGATCGGAATATGAATCAAACGAGGGATCCCTTAACTAGTAAGGGATCCATAGAACGAATCGCACTTTTACCACTAAACTATACCCGCTCCAATGCGATTATTGTATATAAATGGACCTTTTGTCCAACAAGGGAATCTGAAATAGGATCATAAAAGAATCATGAAAATTATAGTGTTGACGTGTTTCGTAAGGAGATCTAATGAAATTAATAAAAGAAGACTCATTTCATTTTTTTTTATTTTGTTTTGCTAAAGGTGTTTTGACAGATACATCTCGACAAAACTATTTAAGCCATAACATCAAAATGTATTGTGCAAGAATCCCTAGTTCCATTCTTTTTTTTTAGATACTTTACCGGAAAAAAAGAAAGAGTAATAGGAAATGACATTCTTATGCTTGATCTTGTTTCAATAACAAGTATTTTTTTTCAGATTAAATAAATCATTTTTATCCAAGATTCATGGGAACAAAAAAGGCCCGGCTAGGTACTGACCTGGCCGGGCGGAAAAACAAGTTATTTTTTTTTTTTTTTATATTCTTTATTAGAATTACTTAGAATTAAGAATTACTGAATAAGAATATATTTAATTAATTTTCTATTAGTTAATTAATTTTCTATTAGAATTTTTAGAATTTAGAATATATAAATATATATAATGAATAAGATATATAATATATTAAATATATAATTATTAAATATATAATAAAGATATTAATATAATATATAAATTATAATAAAATATTTAATTAAATATTAATTTAATTAAATATATATAGATAGAATATATTAGAATATAAAATAGAAAGAGAGATAAGATATAAAAAAGGGCCTTTTTCAATTGGGGAGAGATGGCTGAGTGGACTAAAGCGTCGGATTGCTAATCCGTTGTACGAATTTTTCGTACCGAGGGTTCGAATCCCTCTCTTTCCGTTTCCGTCGATGATTTCGTATTTTATTTACCTTTTTGAATTTATAGAACAGAGCCTCCTTTGTTTGATTTTTTATTTATATTAACGATTCACTTTGATTATTTATTTAATAGTTAAAGATGTAAAATAGATAATAAGAATATTTCAAAATCAAGCACAAGCAAGGAAAACACAGAAAACAAAAAAAAATCTTATTTTTTTCTTCACGTCCCGGATTACGTCCTGGATCGTTAGATAGGAATCCGAAGATGAAAAGAGAAACAAAGAATATCACTACCGTGTAAACAAATAGTTTTAGAGTAAGCATTACACAATCTCCAAGATCATTAAAAAAAAAGAAAGAGAATAGATTCTCCTATACTACACATTATGTTTCTTTTGATACTAAGAAATGAAGTGATTTCGAGAAATAGAAAAAACTTTTCAGAAATTGATTTGTAATAGGAGTCGATTCCTTTATTATCAAAAATTGGCTTTCATATCCATAATTAGATATTGGTGGAGGACTCATAATAGGATTTTTCAATGAAAAAAAAAAGTAAGAATGAGGAAATGAGATGGTTCAGATTTTTCTTGTCTATCAAAAAATTTCAATATTTGAATCGAGGATTCACACTGTAAAACTTATCTGATCTCATAAATTTTAATTGTTAAAATGTTCGAATTTTTTTTTTTCAAATAAATTCTGAATTTTTCTAGGACTGTATTCAAATTAAAGATCTCATCGAAAACTTACAGCAGCTTGCCAAACAAAAGCTAAGAGAAAAAAGAATAAAGGTATTACTGGCATAATATCTACAATTGGATTCAAAAAAGCGTAGGCTTCAGGTAATTTTGCGAAGAAAAAATTACTTGAATAAAGGGCAGAGTTAATACAAATACAGACCAAACTAAAGATATTAAGCATAACAAACATTTTGTTCTTTAAGATAATTGTATTTTTTCTTTTTGTGAGTTAAATTAATTAAAATTAAGTTAATATTATTCTAAATAAATGAATTATTAATTTCGTTTTTTTTGTTGTTATTTATTTCAGTTATGATTTATACTATTAAATATTAATATATTAATAAAAATGATGAATCAAATAAAAAAAGTAGACCCCAAAAATCCTTCTTTGGTTTGAACTTATCCAATTCAAAATCTTTCCATTCTGAAATAAAAAGAAATCAAAAATAGAAGAAATCATACTTTCATGCAATATCTTAATTGAATTCTATGTAATGATCAATAATTTCAGTTTCATTTTATATCTACACGTATTAAAATTCTAGCAACATTTTATTCTATAGATATTTAGATATTTGGACTGGAATTGACGAACAACCAATATCAATAATAGTGTTTATTAGTGTCGAATAGAAATAGAAATGGGGCGTGGCCAAGTGGTAAGGCAACGGGTTTTGGTCCCGCTATTCGGAGGTTCGAATCCTTCCGTCCCAGAGTATATCCATTCATGATATATATCATATCTGAATACAAATTGTATATCAGAATAAAGATTGCCCTTTTTTGAGAAACTTTCTGTTTAAGAGTATAGAATATTAGGTAGAATGTGATTCTTCTTTTTTTTTAATGATTCGTCTCTAAATCGAATCACTTTGAAGATGTAGATTCAAAAATAACTTATTTTATCTATTTAAATATATAAATATTAATTATTAATATAGTTATATAAATAATATAGTTATATAAATTAATTTATATAAATTAATATAAAAAAAAAATATATATAAATTAGATAATAATAATTTATAATAATTTGAATTAGAATTCTATTTCTTTTTTTTATTATTTTTTAGAATATTTCTAATTTCTATTTTTCTAAATAGAAAAATAGAATAGAAATTCGATTCCTACAATATCGAGTTAATTTGAATTTTGGTTGATACTTTTTTACTTTAGAAATTTGCCATTCATATATAGAAAGAAAAAATATGGATTATTATGTATCGATTGAATCAATGACTATTCATGATTTCATAATGGAATCAATTACATACCGGCCCAAAACTAGAGGAATGTTATGGTAAAACTTCGTTTGAAACGATGTGGTAAAAAGCAACGTGCGACTTGAAAGACATGATTAGATTAGCTGTGGATTCTTACATCCACCATTTTTCTATTATATAGAAATGAGAGTGCTCTTGGCTCGACATCGTTTGTTCTGTTCCACTCGAATTAATTTTTTTGAGGAGGGGAGAGAGGTTGATGATGGAAATAGTACATGATGGAGCTCGAGTTGATTCATTTCTCAGGGGCAAGTTTCTAGGGTTAGTGAAAATTAATAAGTTAGAACAACTTCGTAAGTATATTTTCGATATAGAAATCGAAAGGATCCAATTCGAACAAGTTTAAAAAAAAAAAGTAAAATTTGTTGGAATTGGTAAAACTATTTCGATCAAAAGTGGATCTGCGGGAATCAACCATCTATTTGTATAATTCTTTGATGGAAAGAAAAAAAATTGGTATGTTGCTGCCATTTTTGAAACAATTAAAGATCCTCGAAGTAATGTCTAAACCCAATGATTCAAGGAAAAGCTAACGGATCATGGAACAAGTAAATACCATTTTCAATTGTCTCAACAACTATATTAGACTGAAAGCGAAAAAAAGATTCTAAAGGAGACGAGACAGACAAGAAAGGGGGGTAGAGACCGCTCAATAAATGAAATAAAATACCTAACTAAAGGTTTTGTTTTCCTTTGAGTTATTTGAAAGTTATCCAACTTGAGTTATGAGGTTTCGAATACGAGTGATTATTTTTCAGGAAAGAATAAGAAAAAAGTATTTAAATCATAGTCTAATTGATTTGATGATTTTATGCATCTATTTGATATCATAATTTTATACATAGACATAATTTCGAATTTTCTCGAGCCGTACGAGGAGAAAACTTCTTATACGTTTCTAGGGGGGGTGTATTGTTTATCTATATCTATCCCAATGAGCCGTTTATCGAATCGTTGCAATTGATGCTCGATCCCGAAGAGAGGGGAGAGATCTTCGGAGAGTGGGTTTTTATGATCCGATAAAGAATCAAACCTATTTAAATATTCCTGTTATTCTATATTTCCTTGAAAAAGGCGCTCAACCTACAGGAACTGTTCAGGATATTTCAAAAAAGGCCGGTGTTTTTATGGAACTTTGTCCTAATCAACAAACAAAATTCAATTAATGAAATAACTAAATAAAAAAAGAGGGTGTGGATGACTTGTATATAGATTTATATAACCCTTTTCTCTCTTATCCCCCCGCTCTCTTGCTCTATTCATACCTAATTTATTATTTTTTATTGCTGCCATAGAATGCTGTTTTCTATAACTACAAAAATCCATTTTTTTTTGATAATTGATATAAATAATATAAAATAAAAAAAATGGACAAATGAATAAATTGGGTCTATAAATACATTACCCTCAATGAGGTGGTTTTTGTTGGAATTCTCTGAAGAAATTTAAAAAGAAAGGGGGGTTAGGTTAAGCTTTCTTACGCTGTCGATTATTTATGTAGTGTTAATACAACATAATTGCTTTGTTTTTTTATTTACTTTATTTTTTTAGTTATTATTTCTTAGTATTTATTAGTTACAAACTTTGTTATTATTAATTTGAATTAAATTCAATTGGATTGAAATTGGTATTTATTAAATTGTTATTTAATATTTAAGTCTCTAATTCGTTTATTTTCTCCATTGTATTTTTTTTTGAACATTAATATTGACAACAATGTATCAAACAAATATAATCCGATCGTGAATAATGAATAAATGGATCTATTTATTCCCGTTCCATAGGATTTTGTTTTTTTTTTTTACTTCATCAAATGGATGGGTTCGTTGGATTTTCTGTGATATAAACAAGAAAAGAAGTTTTTTTTTTATTAAAAAAGAAATTTAAGAAATAGAATATTCGAATAGAAAATCAAAAAATTTAATAAAAAATTGAGAATCTATTCTAATAGTAAGCTATTAGAATCGAAAATAGAATATAATAGAATATATATAATAATAATAAAAAAAGAATGTATAACATAGGAGACAAAGAAGTGGTCTATAAATTGTGATTTTCTTTTTTTTATCTTTTTATCTGAGAAAATTTCTTGTATTTTCATCGGATCTGTTCATTTTTATGTTCAGAATCGACTCGACTTCGACATTTTTAATTTTTTTCTTTCAATTTGAATGGAATCTTTTTATTTATTTTGATTGCGATTGTATCTACACATCCTATTTTTTTAGTTTATTTTATTAGGGTTGCTAACTCAATGGTAGAGTACTCGGCTTTTAAGTGCGACTCAATTTTTTACACATTTCTATGAAGCAATGGATTCGTCCATACCATCGGTAGAGTTTGTAAGACCACGACTGATCCAGAAAGGAATGAATGGAAAAAGCAGCATGTCGTATCAATGGAGAATTTTAAGAATATTTCATTGTTATTGGATCGGGCCCAAATCCTTGTTTGAATTCTTGGCTCGGAACAAAAAAATTCACAGTTGGGTTGAATTAATAAATGGATAGAGTTTGGCGGCTCCAATTATAGGGAAACAAAAAGCAACGAGCTTTCGTTTTGAATTTGAATGATTACCCCATCTAATTATACGTTAAAAATATATTAGTACTTGATGCGGGAAAAACTTTTCTTTCCCATGAATGGATTATTGATTTTTGTTATGAGTCCTAACTATTAGCTATTCTCCATTATATTATGGGGTGGCGAGAAATGTGTAGAAGAAAGAGTATATTGATAAAAAAAAATTTCCAAAATCAAAAGAGCGATTGGGTTGAGAAAATAAAGGATTTCTAACTATCTTGTTATCCTAGAACGAACATAAAACAATTAGATGGAAAAAGCGAGTAGAGAGAGTCCGTTGATGAGTCTTACTTATTTTCTAGGTATCTATTCCACTTTTATTAGAATAGAATACTCTGTTTTGACTGTATCGCACTATGTATCATTTGATAACCCAATAAATCCTCGATCCTTGGCCCAAATCGAATTTCAAAAATGGAGGAATTTCAAGTCTATTTAGAACTAGATAGATCTCGCCAACATGACTTCCTATACCCACTTATTTTTCGGGAGTATATTTATGCACTTGCTTATGATCATGGTTTAAATAGCTCCATTTTGGTGGAAAATATAGGTTATGACAATAAATCTAGTTTACTAATTGTAAAACGTTTAATTACTCGAATGTATCAACAGAATCATTTGATTATTTCTGCTAATGATTCTAACAAAAATCCATTTTGGGGGTACAACAAGAATTTGTATTCTCAAATAATATCAGAGGGGTTTGCCGTCAGTGTGGAAATTCCATTTTCCCTACAATTAATCTCTTCCTTAGAGGAGGCAGAAATCGTAAAATCTTATAATTTACGATCAATTCATTCAATCTTTCCTTTTTTTGAGGAAAAATTTCCATATTTAAATTATGTGTCAGATGTACGAATACCCTACCCTATTCATCTGGAAATCTTGGTTCAAACCCTTCGATACTGGGTGAAAGATGCCTCTTCTTTTCATTTATTAAGGCTCTTTCTTTATGAGTATTGTAATTGGAATAGTCTTATTACTCCAAAAAAAAGGATTTCTACTTTTTCAAAAAGTAATCCCAGATTCTTCCTCTTCCTATATAATTTTTATGTATATGAATACGAATCTATCTTTCTTTTTCTCCGTAACAAATCGTCTTATTTACGATTAACATCTTCTGGAGTCCTTTTTGAGCGAATCGATTTCTATGCAAAAATAGAACATTTTTTAGAAGTCTTTGATAAGGATTTTCCGTCCACCTTATGGTTCTTCAAGGACCCTTTCATTCATTATGTTAGATATCAAGGAAAATCCATTCTGGCTTCAAAGAATACGCCCTTTTGGATGAATAAATGGAAATACTATCTTATCCATTTATGGCAATGTCATTTTTATGTTTGGTCTCAACCAGAAAAGATCCATAGAAATCAATTATCCGAGCATTCATTTTACTTTTTGGGCTATTTTTCAAATGTGCGGCTAAATCCTTCAGTGGTACGGAGTCAAATGCTGGAAAATTCATTTATAATTGAAAATGGTATGAAAAAGCTTGA